AATTCAATTACATCGAGTGTATATTCATCCGATTGAATTAACAGACAAAAGATTTATCATCTCTATGGGATTAAATCCCGAGTTATTGCGAATTAAATAAAAAAATTATGGAAGTAAATATTCTCGCATTTATTGCTACTGCACTGTTCATTCTAGTCCCTACTGCTTTTTTACTTATAATATACGTAAAAACAGTAAGTCAAAATGATTAAGTTTAATTAAAACTTAAACTTGTTATTTTTTAGTTCTTATCAATGATTGCAGCGAAGAAATAAAAAAAGGGTAGAAGTTTCGTGGTTTAATTATTGACCTATACCCGTATTCTATGAAAGCAGCAATCTATGAGATACTAGATAGTATGGTAGAACTTTTTTTTTACCATATTATCTAGTATTGTTATTGTACTATAACAAGTTAGGTGTATGAAGATACAGGTTAGTTTAATATCGATCAAGCGACACTATTATCTTCATATATCTCAAATTTATTTTTGAGTTGATTAAAATAATTCTGAAATAATCCTAAATAAAATTTTGACTCTTCCGATTCTATTTATTCTTTTTTTTTTATGAATTCTTAAATCCATTGAAAGAACGATTGAAATTAATGAAGGAATAAAAGTAAAATTTAAAATCAAGTATTTGGAGAACAGAATGGTCTAAAAAAAAAGGAATCCTGTTTTATTCCGAAACTTAATTCTTTGTACTTCTAGAGTCCACTTCTTCCCCATACTACGAGTGAAAGGGAAAATGTAAAGACTACCATTAAAGCAGCCCAAGCGAGACTTACTATATCCATGTTAGTTGTGTCCTCGATCTCTTTAAATTAATTATTGTTCACTAATAATAGTAGAATTTATATCGCATAGTCAAAGGGGGAGGGTGATCAAACACTATTGATGAACGAATCCAAATATAATTAATAGAGTTCTTTATATAATTAATAGAGTTCTTTTAATTATAAAATTTATAGGAAAACAGTAAGCACAAGCAAAATAAGCATAAACAGCCGTTGAAGTAGTATAAGTAACAAAAAAGGAATGTTAAGAACATGTCATAATAATAAGAACCTTTCTTTACTTTTGTGTCTTTTCATTAAGTAAAAAAACGATATGATAGAATCAAGATAGATCATTATATATGGAATATCACTGTTTTCTTTATTTTTTATTTAATTTAAATCTTACCATCTTCGATTTTCCCTATGAACCACTTGAATACGTATTATTATGTTCTTGACTAGAGGTTAAAGTCAAAATTTATTTTTAATTTCTATATGCTAAATAAAAACTAAATTGATTGCATGCCAGAGTACTTATAAAGTTGCATGAGTCTGTATACAAAGTTCCACTATTTGCACAACTAACAATTTAATTTTTCCTATCCAAATTTCTAATACTCCGCCGGTAGACATTACATTAGTAGTCTAATGGGCTATCATACAACTTTTTTGTTCACGACTCTAATCTTAAACTTTAATTGAAGTCATTTTATAGACCAGAACTCCCCAGATACTTAGAATCTAGCAAGTATCCAGAGTTTTTTTTTCCTAACCTTGCTGCGGAACATAGCAAATTATCAAAACATAATAAGGTATTTTGATAATTTTGGTTATCAGGCGACACCCGGATTTGAACTGGGGAAAAAGGATTTGCAGTCCCCCGCCTTACCGCTCGGCCATGCCGCCAAAACGCTCTAAAATAAATGACAAAATTTCCCCTTGTGCTTTTTTATTGTATTTTGGATCCTTTTTTATTTAATCCCTTTCTTAAAAAAATTTTAATTATTATTTATTCCTTCTATTGAAACATAAATAAAGTTTTCAGTTACAAAACCAAAAAATTAGCACAAATTTGAACCGTTAACTATTGATTGGAAATTCATGAACAATTTTTCGATTTACATCTAAAACTGTGTTTTCGTTATGATTTCTTAATCATATAAGTAATGATAGGGAGTTAAAGAAACGCGTATGAATTTCAATTATAAGAGCTATTATAGGTATATGTAAACCCCATAATTGACTTTATTACACAGATATTATCTGATCAAGTATCTTATCGGGATCCCCATGTTTATATGGAATTTTAATGAAATTCTCGTACTTCACTTTTTACAATTTTTATTGAATAGATTAAATAAAGAGAAATGTTGATAAAACAAGGTGTTCCGAATAAAACTGTAATATAATAAAAAAAGAGGGGCATATATGCTTTAATAATCCTTGTGCATTCTTAATAAAAAGAACCCCCCCCCCTTTTTTTTACTTACACTTTTTAACAGTTAGGTATTCTATGAATACGAGTAAAAAGGATTCTCTCTTTTTTGCTAATTATTTTTTGAACAATGGAATCCAGGAATAAGTACTAAAAAAGAGAATCTATAATTTATTTTTTACGATTATTTTGTCTTTATCTCATTGAACAGATTAAATGTTGAATCGAGTTACATTTATAGTATTCTATTGAATTGGAATACGGAATATCATAATAATGGTAGAAATTTACTCAGTTTTTGTTTTGATATTATATACAAAGCACCCTAAATCTCAGTTGAATGTCCCCTTTATGTTTGTATTTGTTGCAAATTCCTATCCGTCAAATTTCATGAGATTTAGTAAACAAAAAATAAATTCCTTCATTGCTAGATTGATCCAGATTTTTTGATGAAGAATGAGCAAAAAAAAGGTAGGGGAAGTTAAAAAATGCTTGGGAGTGGAAATGAAGAAATGTCTACAATACCCGGATTTAATGAGATACAATTTGAGGGGTTTTCTAGGTTTATTAATCGGGGCTTAACAGAAGAATTTTATAAGTTTCCAAAAATTGAAGATACAGATCAAGAACTTGAATTTCAATTATTTGTTGAAACCTATCAATTGGTAGAACCCTTAATAACGGAAAAAGACGCTCTATATGAATCACTCACATATTCTTCTGAATTATATGTATCTGCGGGATTAATTTGGAAAACCTGTAGGGATATACAAGAACAAACTATTTTTATTGGAAACCTTCCTTTAATGAATTCCCTGGGTACTTCTATAATAAATGGAATATACAGAATTGTTATCAATCAAATATTGCAAAGCCCTGGTATCTATTACCGGTCAGAATTGGACCATAATGGAATTTCAGTCTATACCGGCACCATAATATCAGATTGGGGGGGAAGATTAGAATTAGAGATTGATAGAAAGGCAAGGATATGGGCTCGTGTGAGTAGGAAACAGAAAATATCTATTCTAGTTCTATTATCAGCTATGGGCTCGAGTCTAAGAGAAACTCTCGAGAATGTTTTTTACCCTGAAATTTTCTTGTATTTTTTGAATGATAAGGAAAAAAAAAATTTTAAGTCAAAGGAAAATGCCATTTTAGAATTTTATCAACAATTTGCTTGTATAGGGGGAGATCCAGTATTTTCGGAATCCTTATGCAAGGAATTACAAAAGAAATTTTTTCAACAAAGGTGTGAATTAGGAAGAATAGGTCGGCGAAATATGAATCGTAGACTGAATCTTGATATACCTTCGAAGAATACATTTTTGTTACCGCGAGATATATTGGCAGCTACGGATCGTTTGATTGGAATGAAATTTGGAATGGGTATACTTGATGATATGAATCATTTGAAAAATAAACGTATTCGTTCTGTAGCGGATCTCTTACAAGATCAATTCGGATTGGCCCTGGTTCGTTTAGAAAATATGGTTAGAGGAACTATGTGTGGAGCAATTAGACATAAATTGATACCGATTCCCCAGAATTTAGTAACTTCAACTACATTAATAAGTACTTATGAATCGTTTTTCGGATTACATCCATTATCTCAAGTTTTGGATCGAACTAATCCATTGACACAAATAGTTCATGGGAGAAAGGTGAGTTTTCTGGGTCCTGGAGGATTAACCGGGCGAACTGCTAGTTTCCGGATACGAGATATCCATCCTAGTCACTATGGCCGCATTTGCCCTATTGATACGTCCGAAGGAATCAATGTTGGACTTATAGGATCCTTAGCAATTCATGCGAGGATTGGTCATTGGGGGGCTCTACAAAGCCCCTTTTATGAAATCTCTGAGAGATCAAAAAAAGTACGAATGCTTTACTTATCGCCAAATAAAGATGAATACTATATGGTATCAACAGGAAATTCTTTGGCACTGAATCGAGGGAGTCAAGAAGAACAGATTGTTCCGGCGCGATACCGTCAAGAATTCCTCACTATTGAGTGGGAGCAAGTTCATTTTCGAAGTATTTTTACACTCCAATATTTTTCTCTTGGAGCTTCCCTAATTCCCTTTATCGAACACAATGATGCGAATCGTGCGTTAATGAGTTCTAATATGCAACGTCAAGCAGTTCCGCTTTCTCGATCGGAAAAGTGCATTGTTGGAACTGGATTAGAAGGCCAAGTGGCTCTCGATTCCGGGGTTCCCGCTATAGCAGAAAATGAGGGAAAGATCCTGTATACCGATACTGACAAGATTCTTTTGTCGGGAAAAAAGAATACATTAAGTATTCCTTTAGTTACATATCAACGTTCCAACAAAAATACTTGTATGCATCAAAAACCCCAAGTTGTGCGAGGTAAATGTATTAAAAGGGGCCATATTTTAGCGGATGGCGCTGCTACAATTGGTGGCGAACTCGCTTTGGGAAAAAATCTATTAGTAGCTTATATGCCGTGGGAAGGTTACAATTCTGAGGATGCAGTACTCATTAACGAGCGTCTAGTATATGAGGAAATTTTTACTTCTTTTCACATACGGCAATATGAAATTCGAACTCATGTGACAAGCCAAGGGCCTGAACGAATCACTAAAGAAATACCACATCTAGAGGCGCATTTACTCCGAAATTTAGACAAAAACGGGATTGTGATGTTAGGGTCTTGGGTTGAGACGGGCGATATTTTAGTAGGTAAATTAACCCCTCAGATGTCGAAAGAATCCTCATATGCTCCAGAAGATAGATTATTACGAGCCATACTTGGTATTCA